GATATTTTAAGAAGTGAGTATCCTTCTTAGCAGCAGGGTCCGGAGAAAGAATAGGAAAGGTGATTTCACTATATTTTTGACCAGGAACGGGACCTATCACAAGAATATTTTTTTTAGCGGGGCGATAACTCTGAAAAGAGAGATTACCTATCTTTTCTTTCATCTCTGGCGAAATACGATCAGGAGGAGCTAATTCAAACCCCTCGGGTAAAATAAGAACAGCCCCCACATTCAAAGCTCCCTTTTTACCATTAGCAAGAACTTGTTTTAGTTGCATATCATAAGGAATTCGAACAACTGCTTCAAATACAGTATCAGGAAGTACCGCTTGTGGAACCTCAATACCCACGGGCTTATTAGCTAAATGACAATTAGCGCATACAATACGACCAGTTGCTTCGCGCGGATTTTCATAACCCTGCTGTGCAAAAATGGGATATGCATTTGAAATGTATGCCCCAGTTATTATATATATCATGAGCGATACGGAAATGGAGCGAGTAATCTCTTCCTTTATCCAAGAGAGGGTCTTTCTAGTTTGCATGGTCCAGTCGTTGATCCAGAAAATTTCTACAATAAAATTGGGTAGGTCGCTAGGATAGTTCCCTATCCACGATGCTGCTAGTTACTGAAAAATTTTTACTAAAATATAGGAGGAATCCGAATCTCTTGGATGTATAGAAAAAATAAGTGTATAAAAAAAAAGTAAGATTAAGATTTTGAATATTTTATTTTACTTATGGACAAAATAACAAAATTCTAATTGGATCGGTGGATCATTTTTCAGTCATTCATTGAATGATAAATCACTACAAGTGACGGAGATACACGATTTAAATAACGGAAGATCCAATATTTAAAAATTGTATCGAAAATTACTGGAAAGGTGGAAACAAGTCCAGATATAATTTGATCATTATGAGCAAATCCAAAATCCTTGTAGAAAGAGCTAATCATTAGTTCCCAACCGTGGGGTGAATGGAATCCTATACATAAGTCGGTTAATAAAAGAATAGAAAGGGCTTTTATCGTGTCACTTAAGTTATATATGAATTCTTGAACCCAAGAATTAAGAATAAAAAGTTCTTCATTAACTAAAAAAGAATAACCACTTAGAATAATGAAACAGATTATATTTGTCGAGAAGTGCAAAATCGTATCTATACGATCTGCGTTGTGCATCTTGATCAATTGGATCGTTTCTTTGTGGATTCCGATACGAAACTTTTGTAGATGTGTTTCGGGGTATTCCTTTATCATTTCGTCCAACAGGAAGAGTTCCTCAAATTCTATTAATTTTTCTAGAATACTCTTTTCTTGAATATCATTTAAAAAAGTTTCGGATTTACTAGTATTCCACCAATTAATAATCCAAGATCCCAGACTTTTATTAAATGAAAAAGAGACCCACCAGGGCAAAAATACTATAGACGTAAGATATAGAAGGGGAATGAATGCTTTTTTTTCCATTTTTTCGTCTGTGAATTTTTAATGAATCCGCTTCATTCGTCAACTCTATACGATCTAATATTTCTATCAAGCATAAGTTCTATTTTAATATTAGATATTAGAATTTAGAATAGAAAGCTTCGAACCCGCGAATCTATTCCCTCTTTTTTATTTGTGAGTCAGTGGTTAGTCCTTGAATTTTGTGAATTTACATACGCATAAAAAAAAGTTCCGTTTTCTAATTTTTCTGTTTTCCGTATATATTCCGTATATTCCGTATATATAATATACGTCTTCTTTGGTTCATCAGTATTATGAATAAATTGAATAAATTTTAGTTATGTTATAGAAAAAAAAAAAAAGAGGATTTTTTGGTTTTTTACCTCCTGCTAAGAAAAGTGCTTCGGTTTATTTCAAAATCCTTCAATTGGTACACGCAAAAAATAGGCCAATTCCGCTGCTTTTTGCTCAATTTCTCGTGGAGTCAAATTCTCATCAGTACGAGTCAAAGGAATGGCCCCCTGGCCTCTGATTTCCATATAAAGGACACGCCGAGCATAAAAACCCTCTTTAACTTCTATTCTGATAGACTGAATATCTTTCATAAAGAGTCGTAGTAAGATGCGACGATTTTTTCCTGGAAATCCCCAACGAAAAATACACACTATTCCTTCTTTTCTATCGAATCGATCATAACCACTACCTACATTCCACGAAATTGTGCACCACAAATAAGAGCTAATAAACAGACCGGCGAGCCCATAGAAAGACATCACGAGCCCTTGTGGAAAAAAAATGATTTGCTGAGACGGGAATAAAGATATCAAATTTCTGTCAAGATAACTGGAAATTCCAATCAATAAAAACCCCAATGAACCTAAAAAAAGTATAATGGCCCAGCAGAAATTACTTATTTTTCGAGACCCCGCTATAAGTTCTATCCATATATGTTCTGATCGCCAACTCATACTAGATCTAGTTGCATTTTATTGGAAGTGGGAGACCGGCCAAAATGAATTTTACTTTACGTTTTTTTGTTTCCGAAGGACTTTCATCAACTTGCACTATTCTGATGTGAATCTTTCGAAGCAATTCGTTAGATCTAAAAGTAAAATAATAGGAGCCCCCTCATATGATCCCCTATCTACACATACTACACATATATAGCTACATGGGCTTTGCATTTATTTCAGGCATCCGCCCCAATCGCGACTTATTTTCAACAAATAGCTCGTTTACTCATATATCATATTTACGTTTACGCCTGCCCTTTCTTTTCTGTTTGAAAGAAGCCACAAGTTATACCATATTATACTGAATAGATATCTGTGTTATGATCCAAGTCTAAGTCTTGAAAAAAAAAAATAGATGAAATTTGCCCCCATCAGATCTAAAAAATCTTGTTTTTTTGAACATGAAGAGATAAAGAAGCCATTGCAATTGCCGGAAATACTAAGCCCACTAAAGGCACAAAAATAGAGGGTAAGCTGTTGAGAATTGTCATAGAATGGGCACCTCGATTTAATATTTGTACCTGTTATTTATTTATTGTTATATTAATCTTTTTACCTATTATCGCTATATTATATTGTTAGAAAGATATCTTAAATACTTAAATAGAAGGATCTCTTAAAATTATTAGAATTCCTATATAATTATACTAAGTATATCTAAGTGAGTATATATAAGAAAGTGCAAGGAATATAGAACTAACTAAATGGACTTATTCATTTTTCTACATGAAATACATGTATGATAATCCACTTGTTTGTTATTCTTCTATTATCTTTTTCTTGTCTTATAATTTGAATTTAATAAAGAATTTCTTCCCCTTATAAATTATTCCAAAATTCGTTATAGTTTATAGTTATAATATAATACGAAAGGAAGAAAAGAACATGAAATTCGTTTTATTTATTATTTAATTTACTACCCTGCCCAATTGAATTTCGCGGAAAAAGAATTAGCTCTTTTATCTTGTTCATAGAGGTTTCCTAATTAGGAATCAGGGATATCGGTAAAAAAAAAAATTATCTGTATGATTCTTTCCATAATTTCCTCTTATGTCACCAAAAAAAATCCATTCTTCGGATTTTTCCTTTGATTCCGATAAATAAATACTTAATAAATACTTATTCTAAATAGTTATTCGCCAGAAAAAAATTAATTTAAGGAATTCAATTTAATTAACTATTAACTTAAGTTAAGGTTCTACTTAAGTTATGATTCAAAGGAAAGAAAGCGTGGAGCTGAAATAACTCACTCAGAACGCCCTTTAACAGATTACGTGGTACGATTGGATCGAATAAGCCCTTATGGAATAAAAATTCAGCCGCTTGTGAACCTTCAGGTACTGTCTTATTCAATGTTTGTTCAATTACTCTTTTACCTGCAAATGCAATGTAGGCGTTGGGTTCAGCAATAATGATATCCCCCAACATACCAAAACTAGCTGTCACCCCACCAGTCGTAGGAGATGTAAGGATTGATACATAAACTAACTTTTTATTCGATTGATAATCATATAAAGCGGAAGAAATTTTAGCCATTTGCATCAAGCTCAAACTTCCTTCTTGCATGCGTGCTCCTCCGGAAGCACACACTAGAATAAGAGGTAAAAATTGATTGGTAGCATACTCGATTAAACGAGTAATTTTCTCGCCTACTACCGATCCCATACTACCCCCCATAAACTGAAAATCCATAACCCCAATTGCTACGGGAATGCCGTTTAGTTGACCTATGCCGGTTTGAATGGCCTCGGTTAATCCTGTCTTTTTTTGATAAGAATCAATACGATCTTTATAAGGTTCCTCCTCTGAATGAAAGTCAATGGGATCCAGAGAGAACATCTCCTCATCCATAGGATCCCAAGTGCCTGGATCAATCGAAAGTTCAATTCTATCTGAACTACTCATTTTCAAATGATATCCACATTGTTCACAAATATTCATTTTGGATTTAAAAAATTTCTTATAATTTAATCCATAACAAATTTCACATTGAACCCACAAATGCTTGTATTTTTGAGTTACGCCGAGATCATTAGAATTTTCTCTTAGAGCGAAATCGCTGCCGTTCGTGCTAGTTCTTAGCCTGGAATTCTCGGTTTCACTACTATTTCTACTTTCACCCAAAATGTAAGTAGAAATGTAACTTTCGCTGTAATTTTCACTACCACTTAAAATAGAACTAGCAATCCCGATTTGAGAACGAAGATAACTGTCAATGCAACTATTGATGTAATTATTCCAACTATATTTATTATCATACATAGAATAATCATAGTGGGAATCGTCACTCCTAGACCCCTTATTTAAATAACTAGAATTCCAATAACTAGAAAATTCTTTTTCTAATTCACTCAAAAAAGAATGATTATTGTCAATCCCAAAAACTTGATTTTCAATATCAAAATATATGGAATAACCGTCTTTTTTATTATCCCTACCTAAAACTAAAAAAGTGTCATCCACGTTTAAATTCCGAATGTCCCTAACGCCGACTAAATGATCAACATTACTACTGTCACTATGACTCCAATTATAGGT